TTCAATGGGATCTTTCATTCTGGTCGGAGGAGAAATTACCAAACGTCTAGCATTCCCTCACGCTTGGCGCCAATGAGTTTTTTTATTTGAAAAAAAAAAGGAAGACTATGCCTTCGCCATATTAAATATGAATAATAAGTAATAATAGCATGGCACTTCGAGTTCGATATGAGCAAACCTTTATTGTTTTTTCATAACATGAGATTTTATGTCGAGATAGTAGTATGAAACATAGGTCATTTCGGATTTGATCTTATGTGTCGGGGGTACATTTCAGCGTCACAAACCATTTTTTTTCCACACCAGAATTCTCTTTCTGATATTTATGAAAGAAAAAGTACGAAAATGAAAAAAAAAAAAATATCATTTTTTTCCTTATTTGATCGTATCAGAAAGAAACTTTGGGATTGCTAAATCACAGACAAAATAAATATATAAAGCAACAGAACCATCATAGTATTTTTTTTACTCCTACGAAGGGAAGGGTGGTAAATGGATCATTCAACGATCTGGATCGGATGGATTCTATTTCTTTCTTCAATAGAATAGAAGAGAAGAAAAAGAAAAAGTAAATTCCATTGTGGAGCCGTATGCACAAAAGATGCCTGTACGGTTGTACAATTCTATTTTTCTTTTTTTTTTTTTCTTATTTTTTTTATCCTTTACTTTAGCCCAATCATGCAAGATAGAAGAACCGTTCATGATGTTATATCAATATCATCAGGGTTATGATTCACCAACCTGCTAGTTCTTTTTATGAGGCACAAGCAGGCGAATTTATCCTGGAAGCGGAAGAACTACTGAAACTTCGCGAAACCCTCACAAGGGTTTATGTACAAAGAACGGGTAACCCTTTATGGGTTGTATCCGAAGACATGGAAAGGGATGTTTTTATGTCAGCAACAGAAGCCCAAGCTCATGGCATTGTTGATCTTGTAGCGGTCGAAAATGAAAATACTGGGGATTCCATGTAAATCCATTTCAAACCATAATTCGAATTTTCTGCGATTTGATATTGAATAGAAAAAATTCATATCAATCATCAGGTTAAGATCGATCTAAACCAATCCATTCCATTCTAGAATTCTATATATACATACGACATGCCAACTATTAAACAACTTATTAGAAACACAAGACAGCCAATAAGAAATGTCACGAAATCTCCCGCTCTTAGAGGATGTCCTCAGCGTCGAGGAACATGTACTAGGGTGTATGTGCGATTCGTTCAGATCATGAGTTCGAACAAATGAGACAATTTTCCAGTATCAATGACCAGTACCAATGAATAGGATAGATAGAGAAGATCTATCATATACCTATATTGTGTTTGGAATTTATGGTTTACATTGGTGCAAATCCAATCACCTAGATTTGAGATGAAAAGCAATTCCCCATTGGGGGCAAATGGTTATCCATTAAGCGGAGGAAATGGTATTATAAGAAGCAAAAAGGTTATACCCCTATTCTTGAAAGAACGGACTAACAGGGTCAGCTACCTAGCCAACTTTCATAATTAAATGCCGTCACTGTATGGATAACTCTTATTGTGAAAAGAACAATTACTGTATAATTGATGGGTAGAGCCAAAGAGTGTGAACTATACAAGTTAACAATAACATTTGATAAAATGAAAGAAGAGGCTCCGGTGTATAGAGAGGACCTCACCGTTTAAAAAGTAACCATAGAAACGACGGAACCCACTATTTTTTTTTTATTTAGTATCGTTAGAATTTCTTATTTCCAGGCGAAATGCCTGGAAGGAATAAAAAATCGTGGTTGGGAAGGTCATAGTAGCAAAAGCCATTGGAATTTATATTTTTTTTATATATCGGAATAATCCGTTTTGTTATTAATTGACGGGGGGGGGGAAAGGATGACTGAAAGAAGAGAAATCAATTAGTTATTCATTAAGGTTTAATTTGATTCAATGACCAGAGTTAGACGAGGATATACAGCTCGGAGACGTCGAACAAAAATTCGTTTATTTGCATCAACCTTTATTGGGGCTCATTCAAGACTTACTCGAACGACTATTCAACAGAAAATGAGAGCTTTGGTTTCCTCTCATCGAGATAGAGGCAGGCAAAAGAGGGATTTTCGTAGTTTGTGGATCACTCGAATAAATGCAGTAATTCGTGAGAATAAGGTATTCTATAATTATAGTAGATTAATACCAAATCTGTACAAGAAGCAATTGCTTCTTAATCGTAAAATACTTGCGCAAATATCTATATCAAATAAGAATTGTCTTTACATGATTTCCAATAAGATTATCAAATAAAGGATATGATATTATCAAATATAATACAGAAATGATTGAAATTGAAACAGAATTCCCCGGAGAATGAACTCCGGGAAGATAGAATAAAAATATTAAGATAAGTAGTAGGAATGAACGAACATGTTTCAATAAAAAAAAAAGATTTCTTCTTTTCTTCCCCCATTTTTTATTTCTTATAACACAAGAAAAAATCGGGATTCTAGGCCTTTTGAACAAAACATCAATCTGAGCTTAAGTTCCGATTGGAGTTTTGAGTCAATTGAGGAGTATGTTTATTTATTTTTGGTTCTAGGACCAGTAGTTCTGGGGATCGACTCGGCTCTCTCAAATTGTTTCTCATTATTAAGAAAAGGTAACAAAGATAAAATACGAGCTTGTTTTATAGCAATAGTAATTAATCGTTGTTGTTTCAGGGTCAATTTATTCACCCGTCTAGATAATATTTTTCCTTGTTCACTAATAAATCGACTAATTAAACTCATGTTTCTATAATCGATTCGATCCCCCGATCCAATTGGGGACAAACGCCTACGAAAGGATCGCTTGTATTTACGAAAAGGTTGCTTGGATTTATCCATGGTTTATTCCTTATCTTTAAAATTCTATTTCTTTATTCATTTCAGATTCAGATCTGACCGAAATAGGCTTTGATTCGTATCGTATATATTATACATATCATATATAATGCATATCATATATATATATGAAAATATAATCGGGTTTGATTTGTATTGTATATATTATGTACATTATATATGTTAAGTTTATATATGTTAAGTTCTTCCTCTTCCTTGGAAAGATCACGCACACGTTCCGTTCCATCTATTTCTTTATTTCCCCATGAATCGTATGCTTGTGACAATAGCGACAAAATTTTCTCAATTCTAATCGACTGGATGTATTGCGTCGATTCTTTTGAGTAATATATCTAGAAATACCCGGCGATTCTTTATTGACACCATTTCGGACACAACTGGTACATTCCAAAATAACCCTGACTCTGACATCTTTACCCTTGGCCATGAACCCCCCTTTTTATTTTGGATCGACTTAACTTCTTCTATTTTCGACCAAAACCGAAGAAGAATAAAAGAACAAAAAAAATCAATAAGAAAATCAATAGAAGTTACTAACTTGAAATTCAATTAAATTCAATTAATATTAATAGAGTAATAGTTATAATTAATAATAGAGTAATAATTAAGTAATACAATTTCTTTCTAACTATCAATTATTCCTATCTTAAATCCCAATATTTCATTTAAATATCTTCTTTCTATGCTATGATTTCGTGGATCCTGCCCTAGATCTGGATACACATTTCCATTTATGTTCCCCAAAATTCGATCTTAAATTCACCAGATTTTTGTCGAGGTTCAATACACTTTTTCTTTTTCTTTCCTTCCTATCCTAAAGAACTGAAAAAAAAAAGGGGAAGGGGCGAAATTTTAGTCACGTAGAATTGTATCCCTAATTTTCTTCATTTCTTCGCATATTAATAACTAGAATGAAAAAAAAGGGAATGACAAGGCATCTGGGAATAAACGATTAATTTCTATCAATAGACCTGCTAAAGACCCAAACCATAGAGTAGTTAGCACAGGTGCCGCAGAGAGGTATGTTTTTATATCTCGCATTAAAAATCCTCCTTCTTTATTGTAATATTGTAATACATATATGTATGGTCAGATGTTGTAGTTCAAAATCATTTGTATTTTTTTCTTTACGCGAAATTCCTAACTAAAATAGATATGTACAATGAACCAATAGATGAGATTTTCCTGTCCCTAAAAAAGAAAAAGATGCCCCCTTCTTCCTGAGCATTTCCGATAAATTTTTATTCTTTTTTTTATACGATACGCCGATAAGATAAATTTTCATTTTTATACGTTACAGATGTATAAAATTATTTTATTATATGAAACCAAAAAGAAGAAATGACAAGAAAATTGTATATAGATAGAGGGGAAAATAACAATGTGGAAAACAAGACAGGGATTTTGTACAATGACACTGTACAAGAACTTTAAAAAGGGATGTAGCGCAGCCTGGTAGCGCGTTTGTTTTGGGTACAAAATGTCACGGGTTCAAATCCTGTCGTCCCTACCTATTACTTCTCCTATGGGCAGTAACGAGGGGTTAATTAAGATCGATCGAAATTGGACATAATCTTTCATTTTTGCATATTATACGTATGCAAGATATGTTTGGGGGTAAAAAACCTTTTCTTTACACTACAGTCGTATCTCCTGTAATAAGAAAGCGCTCTTAGTTCAGTTCGGTAGAACGCGGGTCTCCAAAACCCGATGTCGTAGGTTCAAATCCTACAGAGCGTGATTCCGTTTATGTTATGTCGAATCACAATAAAAAAACTTAAGAAAAAAAGTGGAATTGAAACTTGAATTTTACTTCCCGCAGGGAGGAGGTCAATCAAAAAAAGAAATGTTACTCAATCAAAGATCCAACTGATCACCACGTCTGTATTGTAAATATGCAGTTACGAATAATCCTGCCAAAGTAATAGGAATTAGACCTAAGACGATTCCAAATAGAAAAACTTCAATCATTTCGGTTTTTTGAGGGAATAAAAAGATGGGTAAGATCTATCCCTAAATATTAATCTGAATTATCCATGAATCTCAATAACCAAGAATTGGCAATTGATGCGGAAAGGAACCATGGAAGACCTGGAATCTCAGAGAAATATTCATTTTTA